AAAAGGAATGTATAAACCAATGCTTCCATAGATTCGATCCTGATTTACAATTATAGCTTCCATACCTGTTTATTTTTTTTCTTTTTGGGAATAATCTCGAAAGAGCAAGAGCCTAAAAAGCGTTGATTCAAATCCACTCCGGTACTCTATGTCAAATTCCCTTCAAAAATAAAATAAAGCCGAAAGATACCAAAGCAGTTTTGTATCAGACTACCTGTCTTCTTGTAGTCGGATCCCCAAGTTTTTGGAATGCTCCAAACTCTACTTGAGCATCCAAGTCTGGGTCAATACCAGCAAAAACATCTCTAAACAAGGTTCTAGCACCATGCCAAATGTGTCCGAAGAAGAAGAGCAAAGCAAACGAAGCATGCCCAAAAGTAAACCACCCCCTTGGACTGCTACGAAAAACACCATCGGATTTCAAAGTTGCACGATCTAATTCAAAAATTTCACCCAATTGAGCGCGTCTAGCATATTTTTTCACAGTAGCAGGGTCACTATAACTGATTCCATTGAGTTCGCCGCCATAGAACTCAACGGTTACACCTACTTGTTCAACACTATACTTAGATTCTGCCCTTCTAAAAGGAACATCAGCTCTAACAATTCCATCGCCGTCTACCAAAACGACGGGAAATGTTTCAAAAAAAGTAGGCATACGACGTACAAAAAGATCACGCCCCTCTTTATCTCGAAAAATAGGGTGTCCTAACCATCCAACCGCTATTCCATCTCCGTTATCCATTGAACCTGCCCTGAATAACCCTCCTTTTGCCGGATTATTGCCGATATAATCATAAAAGGCTAATTTTTCAGGAATTTTAGACCAGGCTTCTGATAAACTTTTATTTTCTGCTAGCCCGGCGCTAACTCTTCGATATATCTCTTGCTGGAAGTAACCCTGATCCCATTGATAACGAGTGGGACCAAATAATTCGACAGGGGTAGTTGCTGAACCATACCACATAGTTCCAGCAACAACAAAAGCTGCAAAAAAGACAGCCGCGATACTACTGGAGAGTACGGTTTCAATATTTCCCATACGCAATCCTTTATATAGACGTTGTGGTGGTCGGACACTAAGATGGAATAGACCCGCTAATATCCCCAATGTACCCGCTGCAATATGATGAGAAGCTATTCCTCCCGGAACAAAAGGATCAAAACCTTCCACGCCCCATGATGGATTTACAGGTTGTACTTTTCCCGTTAGTCCATAAGGATCGGACACCCATATTCCAGGACCATACAAGCCTGTTACATGAAATGCACCAAAACCAAAGCAAGCCGCTCCGGATAGAAATAAATGAATTCCAAAGATCTTGGGCAAATCCAAAGAAGGTTTTCCTGTCCGTTCATCACAAAATATTTCTAGATCCCAATAAACCCAATGCCAGATAGCTGCCAAAAAGCATAAGCCAGAAAATACAATATGTGCCCCCGCCACACCTTCGTAACTCCAAATCCCCGGATTCGTTACAGTCCCTCCTGTGATACTCCAACCCCCCCACGAATTGGTTATTCCTAAACGAGTCATGAAGGGTATAACAAACATACCCTGTCTCCACATTGGATCAAGAACAGGGTCAGAAGGATCAAAAACTGCTAATTCATACAGAGCCATCGAGCCCGCCCAACCAGCAACCAGAGCTGTATGCATTATATGAACGGAAAGCAACCGGCCGGGATCATTCAATACAACGGTATGAACACGATACCAAGGCAAACCCATGGAAAATACCCCTTTCGCAAAGAAAAATGGACACTGCGTAACTTTATTGCATTAGAAAAGACTATACTATGACTATCCTATGGACCTCCCTTGTTCAATGGATTATTTCCTAACAAGGGAAGCGTTAGGTTAATATTTAATTTATTCTGTTCATAATAATTGAACAATTCTGTTCGTAGGAACAAAGAGAAGCAGATTTATTCTATACTCGATAAGTACCAATACGCAATGGGGGGTTGATACTCATTTTCAATGAGTAAACGCGTCCATCCTTATTTATCATCAAAAGAACCTATTCGTCAAAAATTTCCTTTATTTATTTTGTCTTTCTTTCTGAATTTTTCTAATATATGGATAAATTTAATTATGATAAAGTCAATATTATAAAGACAATAAAACCCTATTGTTACGTTTTCATATCAAAGTGAAATAGAATATTTAGTTCTTTTTTCTTTTAATCCATGCCTATTGGTGTTCCAAAAGTTCCTTTCCGAATTCCTGGAGAGGAAGATGCATCTTGGGTTGACATATAGTGCGACTTGTCAGAAATATTGGGTCATATGGGATTTCCCCGTTCTCTTCCCCGATCGAGATATCCTCTGTTTCGCCCAAGAAAGAAAAATGGAATCATCAAAAAATTAAAAAAATTGGAGCGTGAAGTGCATGCAATTAGATCCATTGTTTGTGGGGATTCATAGTACTATTATCAATTAGAATAATTTATGGTTGGCTTTGGTTGGACTAAAAAAATGAAATATCCAGGCTCTG